CGATTTCCACCTATATATTTTGTTACTTCTCCTACAAAGAAACTTGTAATACCTACTCCATTTGTAATTCCATCAATGATTCGTTTATCAAAAAAATTTGTTTGTTTTGATAATGTTCTTATATTTTCAATTAAAGATGTTTTAAAAAAAGCATCTATGTAACCACGATTATATGACCAATTATATACAATATTTATTTGTTTTTCCCACCGAATTCTTTTAGAACTCCATTTTTTTAATGAATTAAGTAAGGTTAAATTTAATAAAGATGAATAAAAAGGCTTATATAAACAGTATGCTATAAATATTCCAAAAAAAGCTATACTGACTGAAAAAGTTGCATTTCTCAAAAATTCATACCAATCCACAAAATTTTGTGAATTTTTATGCAAAAGGTTTATCGACGGCGTGAATAATTTTGATAATATATCAAAGTATATTCCTTCTTGATTGAAAGGAATTCCTACGGCTCCAACAAACAAAGTAAATAAAAGCAATACAAGCATGGAAAATAGCATAGTATTGTCTGATTCATGGGGATAATAGAAAGTTCTTGTATTAAGTCCAAAATTTTCAACAGTAATAAAAGTTTTATTTCTTACATTATTACTAATTTTATATGTTTTATGGCAAAAACAAGAAGCTCTTTTCATATTATTCATTGTTAATAATGGTACTAACTCAAAATTTCTATTAAGTCTTTTTTCTTCTTCTTTACCCCATAAAGAGATTGAATATAAGGAGCTACTCTTTTTTCCACTGTAATTTATAAAATAAGTGTTTAAATGTCCTTCAAAAGTAAGTAAATAAATACGAAACATATAAAATGCGGTTAATCCCGCTGTTGAACAAGCTATTATTGCAAAAATCGGCGAAAACAACAAACTATCATTAAGAATTTCATCTTTAGACCAAAAACAAGCAAGGGGTGGAATACCACAAAGAGAAAGTGTTCCTACTAAAAAGACTGTTTTTGTAATCGGTACATGTTTTGTCAAACCACCCATAAGAATCATATTCTGACTTTTATCGGGAGAATATCCAACTATAGCTTCCATTGAATGAATTATGGATCCAGATCCTAAAAACAACAAAGCTTTCGAATAAGCATGAGTAATCAAATGAAATAAAGCAGATCGATAAGACCCCATACCTAGAGCTAACATCATATAACCCAGTTGAGACATTGTAGAATAGGCTAAACCTCTCTTAATGTCTTTTTGAGCAAGAGCTAAAGTGGCTCCTAAGAGTACTGTTATTATACCTATCAAAGAGATTATATACATTATAGAAGGGATAACTATAAAAAGAGGAAGAAGACGAGCTACAAGAAAAATTCCCGCCGCTACCATAGTAGCAGCATGTATAAGAGCCGAAATAGGAGTAGGGCCCTCCATGGCATCAGGTAACCATACATGAAGAGGAAATTGTGCGGATTTAGCAATAGGACCCACAAATAAGAGAAATGCACACAAAGTAAGGAATAAGAGATTTACTCTATTATTTAAAATTAAATTTTTGAATATTTCGAACAAATCCTGAAATTCAAAACTGCCTGTTATCCAATAAAGACCTAAAATTCCTAATAATAAACCAAAATCCCCTACACGATTAGTTACAAAAGCTTTTTGACAAGCATTCGCCGCAACAGGTCGTGTGAACCAAAAACCTATTAATAAATATGAACAGATTCCGACTAATTCCCAAAAGAAATAAACTTGGATCAAATTAGAACTAGTAACTAATCCTAACATTGAAGTATTAAAAAAACCCATATAAGCAAAAAACCTCAGATATCCTTGATCATGAGACATATAATTGTCACTATAAATCAGAACCAAAATTCCAACAGTTGTAATTAATATTGACATAATAGACGTAAGTGGATCAATAAAGTAACCGAACTCAAAAGAAAATTCATTGTTTATGGTCCAAGACCATACATTTTGATGAATAGAACTTATAAAAATTTGTTGAATAAATAGATAGAGTGAAAAGATCATAACTAAACTTAACAAAAAAATACTCAGAAAAGTCCACATACGCCGAAGGTTTTTTGTTGCTGTCGGAAAAAGTAGAAGTCCAACTCCTAGTAAAATAGGTACTGGAAGTGGAATGAAAGGGATGATCCATGAATATTGATATGTATGTTCCATAAAATAAAAAACCCTTTTTATTTTATTTTTTATTTCTTATTCACTGGTTTGTATATATATATATATTTTTTTTTTAAAGGGACAATAAAAAAGCACGCGATTTCAAACCGAAATATAATTTTTTTGAATTAGTATAATCCTTCATAAATCTTTGAAAATAAATATATATTAAAATCAAAAAATTAGAAGTGATTAAAGAATATTACAAAGCTATTGCCAAAAAAAATTATTTGTCCTTTTTTTTATTACTACTAAAATAAAATAAATAAAATTGTTATTTTCTACAGATATAGAAAAAGTTAATTATAATTCCGTACTACAATAATTTATATACATATATTAAGAATAGAACAAAGATTTACACGACAAAAAAAGACTTAATATTAATTAAATAAAGAAAAAAACTTTTAATAAAAATTTTATTTGAGTTTGATAATTTAGAATTATTAAGGAATTAATTTTAATTTTGGAATTTAGTGACTGTCTTCCAGTACACTAAGTGATCTTTTTTTTGCAAGAAAGATTATTATAATTTCAGAATTTTATTGATAATATAATCTATCAGTAGAGATTAATTAAATGAGCACTCTCGTACGGATTTCAAACGTTAAATAAAATAAAATTTTAATAACCAAAATTTATAAAAAAAAGTAAAAAATCGTAGGGTTTTAAACTTTTGAATTTTTTTTTTTTTTTTTATAATATATAATAAAATTTTAAAGAAAAAACTCAATATGGAGTACGAAATAATAGCATAATAAATGTCTTTGACATCCAATTATACCACTGAAAATTTTTTTTTCATTTTTGAATGGCAGTTCCAAAAAAACGTACTTCTATATCGAAAAAGCGTATTCGTCAAAAAATTTGGAAAAGGAAGGGCTATTGGACATCGTTGAAAGCTTTTTCGTTAGGTAAATCACTTTCTACAGGTAATTCAAAAAGTTTTTTTGTACAACAAAATAAATAAAAAAACACTATTAGAATTAAAAAAAAAAAAAGAAAAAACTTTTTTTGAGAAAAAATAAATTAGGAATTAAAAGAGGAAAAAAAAGACAATATATAGATAAAAAGAAAGGTTAACATTTTTTCCAAACAAGGGATTCTTATTTTCCCCATCACTAACTTGATGCAATAAAAAAAAAGATCTTGTATTTACTCGTTAAGAGTAAATACAAGATCTTTAAGCGAAATCAATAGGTTCTTAAAATTAATTAATTCTAAGTGAAAAACTTTTAACTTTATACCTTTAGGAATTATTCTTTATCTGAATTGTTATATTCTTTACTTGGAATCAAATTGATAAAAGCATCTATCCATAACAAGTGAATATTAGATAATAATAAATAATAATATATTATTTCTAAGTGATCAAAAAATCTTATGTTTGTACAATATAAAACGATGTAGCAAAACAGATGGTTTGATAATTATTTTTGTTATCTTGAGCGATTAGGCAAATCTTATTTTATTTAAAATTTCTAAGTATTTTGGCGAAGTTTTAATTTTTAGAAACAGCATTTTTTATTGTATTCTATAAAAAAAAGAAAGTACAAAAAGTTAATTTACAAAATTTAAACTAACTCAGGTAAAAAAAAAGATCTTAATTGAATTAAAACCCCAAAAACCTATTTAAACAGGTTTTTATTCATGAAATCAATTGTAAATTCCATTGAATTGGCCTCTTTATTTATATTTTAATCTCGACGATTGAATAAAAACTTGTTAGTATTGTTTTGAACAAGTTGCCGCTATGGTGAAATTGGTAGACACGCTGCTCTTAGGAAGCAGTGCTATAGCATCTCGGTTCGAGTCCGAGTAGCGGCATAAGATCTTATAAAAGAAATATTATATTATAAGTTTTATAATCAAACTAATACCCGACTTTTTTCGAAAATCGGGTAAAACCTAGTATTAATTTATTAATTTTTAACAAATTTTTTATGATTTTTTCAATTTTAGAGCATATATTAACTCATATATCTTTTTCGGTCGTTTCTATTGTACTGACAATTTATTTTTTAACTTTATTAGTTAATTTAGATGAAATCATAGGATTTTTTAATTCATCAGATAAAGGAATCGTAATTACGTTTTTTGGTATCACAGGATTATTATTCACTCGTTGGATTTATTCAGGACATTTTCCATTAAGTAATTTATATGAATCATTAATTTTTCTTTCGTGGGCTTTTTCAATTATTCATATTGTTTCCTATTTTAATAAAAAACAAAAAAATCACCTAAACGCAATAACTGCGCCAAGTGCTATTTTTATTCAGGGTTTTGCTACTTCAGGTCTTTTAAACAAAATGCCTCAGTCTGCAATATTAGTACCAGCTCTCCAGTCCCAGTGGTTAATGATGCACGTAAGTATGATGATATTAGGCTATGGCGCTCTGTTATGCGGATCATTATTATCAATAGCTCTTCTAGTCATTACATTTCGCAAAGTTGGCCCTACTTTTTGGAAAAAGAATATAAAAGAAAATAATTCATTAAATGAATTATTTTCTTTTGATGTACTTTACGACATAAATGAAAGAAATTCTATTTTACTACAAAAAAACATTAATTTTAGTTTTTCTCGAAATTATTATAGGTATCAATTGATTGAACAATTAGATTATTGGAGTTTTCGTATTATTAGTCTTGGATTTATTTTTTTAACCGTCGGCATTCTTTCAGGAGCTGTATGGGCTAATGAGACGTGGGGTTCATATTGGAATTGGGATCCAAAAGAAACTTGGGCGTTTATTACTTGGACCATATTCGCAATTTATTTACATATTAAAACCAATAGGAATGTTAGGGGTATAAATTCTGCAATTGTGGCTTCTATAGGCTTTATTTTAATTTGGATATGCTATTTTGGCGTCAATCTTTTAGGAATTGGTTTACATAGTTATGGTTCATTTACATCGAATTAAATAAAACATTAACCAAAAAATAAAGGAATCCAAATAAAAAAGAATAGTATCTATATATAACTTCATATTAAGTTAAGAAATCTAATTTAGTTTTAGTAGTAAATAATCAAGAACCTTTTGAATCATTGTACTACTTGATTCAAAAGGTTCTCACAATACAAAGACCAAAGACTTCTGATTACAATTCAATTTAATGCTTTTTTTTTATTTCCTGAAAACTAGCCATAAAAATAATTAGATAAAATAGATTCGACCTTGTCACTTGCTAATGAGAGCACAAAATCAGGATAAATCCCAATACCTATTATTGGTAGAAGAATAGAGATTGAAAGAAATAACTCTCGGGGTCCAGAATCAAAAAAAGAAAAGTTTTTTACATTAATTAACTTGTATCCATAGAACATTTGGCGTGACATAGATAATAAATATATAGGAGTTAATATCATTCCAATTGCCATTACAAAAATAATTAAAATTTTTGAAATTAATAAATATTTTTGGCTGGTAATTATTCCAAAAAAAACGATTAATTCTGCAACAAAACCACTCATGCCCGGTAATGCAAGGGAAGCCATCGATAAGATAGTAAACATTGTAAATATCTTTGGAATGGAGATAGCCATTCCACCCATTTCATCAAGATAAACAAGCCTAATTCTATCATAACTAGTTCCTGCCAAGAAAAAAAGTGCAGCGCCAATAAATCCATGAGAGATTATTTGTAAAATAGCTCCATTAAGTCCAGGGTCCGTTATAGAACCAATACCTATAATTATAAAACCCATATGAGATACAGAAGAATAGGCTATTCTCTTTTTTAAATTACGTTGACCAGGAGATGTTGAAGCTGCATAAATTATTTGGATTGTACCGACTATCATCAACCAAGGAGAAAACATAGAATGAGCGTGAGGTAATAATTCCATATTGATTCGAACCAACCCATATGCTCCCATTTTTAATAAGATTCCAGCGAGAAGCATACAGGTACTGTAATGTGCCTCGCCGTGGGTGTCAGGTAACCAAGTATGTAAAGGTATAATCGGTGATTTGACGGCAAAAGCAATAAGAAATCCAATATAAAATAGTATTTCGAGTGTGACAGGATAGGATTGATTAGCTAATAGTTCTAAATTTAATGTTGGTTCGTTCGAACCATATAAACTTATACCTAAAACTCCAATTAATAAAAAAATAGAACTTCCTGCAGTGTATAAAATAAATTTTGTAGCTGAATAGAGACGTTTCTTTCCACCCCACATGGATAAAAGTAGATAAACGGGAATTAATTCTAATTCCCACATGATGAAAAAAAGTAAAAGATCCCGAGAAGAAAACAATCCTATTTGACCGCTGTACATTGCTAACATCAGGAAATGAAATAATCGGGAATCCCGAGTAACAGGAAAAGCCGCTAACGTAGCTAAAGTAGTAATAAATCCCGTCAGTAAAATTGTTCCTATAGAAAGTCCATCTATTCCCATTCTCCAGTAAAAATCAAAAAAATTTATCCATTTATAATCTTCGGACAGTTGAATTAATGGATCATCCATTTTATAATTATAACAAAAAGCGTAGGTCGTTAGAAGAAGTTCTAAGATACAAATGCATATAGTATACCATTTATTTACTTTATTTCCCCTATGCGGGAGAAATAACATTAACGAACCAGCAGATATTGGAAAAACAACAATTATTGTTAACCAAGGAAAATCATTCGTGGTAAAGACAAGATACACCAGGTCCAAAGAACGCGTACTCAAAAAAAATATATATAAATAAAAAAATATAATTTAACTTTTTTGAGTACGAGTACTTGTCAATAAAAAAGAATAAAATTTATTCCAAATTTATTCAAATGAGGTTTTCGGTAACGTATCAATAAGCTAGACCCATGCTTCGAGTTGTTTCATGCCATAAATAAACTCGAACGCTCAAAAAATCCGTCGGACAGGCAGATTCACATCTCTTACAACCAACACAGTCCTCGGTTCTTGGAGCGGAAGCTATTTGCTTAGCTTTACATCCATCCCAAGGTATCATTTCTAATACGTCTGTAGGGCATGCTCGGACACATTGAGTACATCCTATACAGGTATCATAAATTTTTACTGAATGTGACATAGGATCTATAGTTTTTTGAATGTCATAAATTTTCAATCTAGTAAACTTCTAACTGAATGATATATTAAAATACTAGATGAAGCAATGATTTCCTTTAATAGAATTTTTGTAATGAATTCTGACTCAATTGATTAAAAAAAGGGGGCTAAAATACTTTGATTTCTTATATTTTTCACAAATAAAATCTAGTAAGTCATAACCTATTATATATATGCAAATTAAAATCTATAATTTTTTTTATTTATGCTACTTATTTAATAAGGTCGATTGGTTGATGCGAGTTGATTTTCTGTTACGATAAATTGACGAAACTATAGCTAATCCAATAGCTGCTTCAGCGGCTGCAATTGCTATAACAAAAATGCAGAAAATATCCCCTTTTAGTTGGGAATTATCAAAAAAATCAGAAAATGTTACGAAATTCATATTAACTGCATTGAGTATAAGTTCAAGACACATAAGAGCCCTAACCATATTTCGACTCGTGATCAATCCATAAAGACCAATCAAAAATAAATAGGCACTCAAAACAAGTACATGTTCGAGTATCATTCAGCAACTCCTTATCAATTTTGATTCATTTCAATATGAACAATAATTCACCGGATTCAATCAACTAGAATATAACAAAAAAGCACGAATAAAAACTATATTTAGGTAAAATTTTGGTAAAAAAAAAATATATATATATATTTAAAATATTAACATAGTATTTAATAAAATTTAATTGAATGAACGAAACAAAATATCATAACATACACAAAGTTTTCTTTAGTCTTTACTAATTGAACGTTTTTTATTGACGAGCCACCGAAATTGCACCTATCAAAGCAACTAAAAGAATTATTGAAATGAGTTCAAATGGAAGAAAAAAATCTGTTGATAAATGAATTCCTATTTGTTGACTATTACTTATTAAATCTTGCTCTAGAATCTGGTTTAATCTTGTAGTCCAAATAACCCCGTACCATGACGTATTGAGAATTGTAGAAATTAATGAAAAAAGAATAGTTATACAAACCAACGAAGTAATCCCATTCCCAACGGTCCACAGATTGAAATTTGTGTAATATTCTGAATCATTCATGAACATCACAGCAAATATGATTAAAACATTTATGGCCCCCACGTAAATAAGGAGTTGTGCAGCAGCTACAAAATGGGAATTTGATAGAATATACAATAAAGATATACAAACAAGAACAAATCCTAAGGAAAAGGCCGAAAATATTGGGTTGGGAAGTAATACCACTCCCAGACCTCCTACTAGAATACCGGATCCCAGAAAAACTAAAAGAAAATCATGTATTGGTCCAGGCAAATCCATTATATTATTAAAAAAAGAAAAAAATAGAAACCCTTTTCATGACCTTATTAATTTAACCGGGGAATTTGTTTTTAATATGTTTCTAATAGAGTGAAATTAGAATCTAATGGATATGAATTTATGTAGATACAATTATTAGACAGTTTCGCTTTTTTATGCTAAAGTGTTCAACCTATCTGTTTAAATAAAGTAATTACGAATTTATTATATTAAAAGAATGAGCCTTAATACTTAAGTATTATATAAATATAATACAAGTTTTAATTTAATTCTTTATATAATTCAAAAAATTTAATTCTTTTTTTAATAAACTTAATGGGTTTACCCTTTTTTTGTTTGAGGTGAATTTAAAATTGTTCGAATAGTGTAATCGTCAATTACTGACATTGGTAAACGACCCAAAGCTATTTGATTATAATTCAATTCGTGACGATCATAAGTTGAAAATTCATATTCTTCAGTCATTGACAAACAATTTGTTGGACAATATTCAACACAATTACCGCAAAATATACAAATTCCAAAATCAATACTGTAATTAAGCAATCGTTTTTTTCTAATATTCGTTTCCAATTTCCAATCAACAACAGGTAGATCTATAGGACATACTCGAACACATACTTCACAAGCAATGCATTTATCAAATTCAAAATGTATTCGCCCGCGGAAACGTTCCGAGGTTATTAATTTTTCATAGGGATATTGAATAGTTACAGGTAAACGATTTGTGTGGGATAAGGTAATCATGAAACCTTGACCAATATACCTTGCGGCTCGTAGGGTTTGTTGACCATAATTCATGAACCCGGTTATCATAGGAAGCATATTGTAATTATCTATAAATAATTTTATCTTTGTTTCTTTCTCTTGTTTAAAAAAAGTAATGAATATATTGGATTCATTTTCAATTTATAGTGAAAAGAGTTGGAAAGAAGTTGTTAATAATAGATTACCAAGGGAAATAGGTAAAAGAAATTTCCATCCAAGATTTAGTAGTTGATCCATTCTTAGCCTAGGTAAAGTCCATCTTGTTGCGATAGAAATAAACAAGAACAAATATGTTTTAGCTAATGTAATAAAGATACCTATTGTTGTTCCAAAAGTTTGATCCCTTTCAAATAGCTCCAGAATAGATATATACGGAATAGAAATATTCCAACCGCCTAAGTATAGAACTGTCACAAATAATGAGGAAATTAATAGATTTAGATAAGAAGCAACGTAAAATAAACCAAATTTGATACCTGAATATTCAGTTTGATAACCTGCTATTAATTCTTCTTCCGCTTCTGGTAAATCAAACGGTAATCTCTCGCATTCTGCTAGGGAAGAAATTAGAAAAATGATAAAACCTATAGGTTGACGCCACAAATTCCATCCCCAAAAACCATATTTTGATTGTGCCTCAACTATATCAACTGTACTTAAACTGTTAGATAATCCTAGTCGGTGATAACATTACTATTCTCACCGCTATTACAAAACCGTACATGAGGTCTTCGCCTCATACGGCTCCTCGGGGGCCAGAAATAAATCTAAGGACCAGATTAGTATTATTTAGATGGATATGATGTGTTCTAAAATAGATTAAATATAAATATATCTGGGGTCCCGAATTATACCAATGGAATTCTGTCTGCTCAAATTCTAAGAAAAAAAAAGCGCTTCGGAATTCATCTCATCCTTTACAAATTTTAATTTCTATTTGTTGAGTCATAACTTAATCCTTTAATAAAAAAACTCCTTGTAAAAATAAAAAAAGTTATTTCAGCCCATCGTGGTTTTCAATTACGAAAAAGAATTAGACATCCTATTAGTTTATTATTCATGACAGAAATTCTATTTTATTTTCGAAATATATGAAAAAACTATCCTTGTTTCGTTCCTATTCTTCTTTCCTTTTTTTATAAAAAAGTTGGTGGACTTAAAAAATAAAAGATTATTTCGTTTCTGATAGTCATTAAATTTATCGGTGGATAGGAGCATACTCTGAATCGGAATCTTGGGGAGTACTGTCTGATCATTTCTACTAATTTCAAGCCCCAATTAATCTTCTTTTTTTGTTATCTTATGGTATGCATAAATATCTTTGCAATTTGTTTAATCTCTATTACAAATTCTTTGTGTATTTTGGTGTTTCTAACCATCCACTCACTTTTACCTAATGGCTGCTCACTTTGTAATACATGTATGTTAATCTATATAACTGATAGTGAAAACGCCATACGGTTAATATTTTGAACCCGCTTCAAGCCAGGATGACTAAATCAACCAACCTTGGGGTAAAGTGATTATTACGATTATGTTTATTTCCGTTTAACCGTTGTACATAGGAAATGAGACTCAATTTTTTTTACTGCTAATTTCTGAGCAGTTTTTTTCACTCATATATATAACTATCAAATTCCTTTTATTAAGATTAACCCAAAAATAAATATATATATTCCGTTTTTAACTTATTCGTCTAGAAGAAACGTAATAGTAAAAATGTTTATATTTCAACGAATCGCACGTAGAGATATTGATAAAACACATAGAGTTAATGGTATTTCATAACTAATCGATTGGGCAGCAGCTCGCAGACCACCTAAAAAAGAATATTTATTATTTGATCCATATCCTGACATAAGAAGTCCAATAGGAGCAATACTTGAGATGGCAATCCATAAAAAAATGCCGATATTGAGATCCGCTAAAACAAGGTGATTGCTAAAGGGAATTACTGAATAACTTAGTAAAATTGAGATAACTGCTATCGACGGTCCAATACTAAATAAAGGGCTATTTCCTCTAGCTGGACGAAGATCTTCTTTAAAAAGTAGTTTTGTCCCGTCGGCTAGGGCTTGAAGAATTCCCAACGGGCCAGCGTATTCAGGTCCAATACGTTGTTGTATCCCTGCAGATATTTCTCTTTCTAACCACACAATTACTAGTACACCTGTTATGATTCCCAATACAAGAGAAAATATAGGGACAAACATCCATATTAGTCCGTAGACCTCTTTTAAAGATTCCAATCTAACAAAAGAATTTATAGTTTGTACTTCTGTTGCATAAATTATCATTTTAACGATCAACTTCTCCCATAATTATATCTATGCTACCGAGTATCGTCATAATATCAGCCAATTTCATTCTTTTAACTAGTTCAGGAAGAATTTGCAAATTAATAAAACCCGGTGGTCTTATTTTCCATCTCCAAGGAAAACCACTTTGATCTCCTATGAGAAAAATTCCCAACTCCCCTTTTGGGGCTTCAACTCTTACATAAAGTTCTTGTTTCGATAATTCAAAAGTAGGAGAAGGTTTTTTACTAATGAATCGATATTCAAAATCATTCCATTCTGGATTATCAAAGCCTCTGCTTTCTAAGTTCTCATAGGGACCTCCCGGAAGTCCTTCCAGAGCCTGTTGAATAATTTTTATGGATTCTGTCATTTCGCTAAGTCGTACTAAATAACGAGCTAATGAATCCCCTTGTTTTTGCCATTGAATTTCCCATTCAAATTCATCGTAAGACTCATAACGATCAACTTTACGAAGATCCCATGGTATTCCGGATGCGCGTAGCATTGGTCCGGATAAACCCCAATTTATTGCTTCTTCCCCACCAATAATCCCAACTCCTTCAACCCGTTCTAAAAAAATAGGATTTCGTGTAATCAGTTTTTGATATTCAACAACCTCGGTTAAAAAATAATCACAAAAATCCAAGCATTTATCTATCCAACCATAAGGTAAATCAGCCGCAATCCCTCCAATACGAAAAAAATTATGTATCATTCTCATACCGGTGGCAGATTCGAATAGATCATATATAAATTCGCGTTCTCTGAAAATATAGAAAAAAGGAGTCTGTGCACCAATATCTGCCATAAAAGGGCCGAGCCATAACAGATGAGAAGCTATACGACTCAATTCCAGCATAATTACTCTGATATAGCTGGCCCTTTTAGGAACTTGAATATTTCCCAATTGTTCTGGTCCATTTACTGTTATTGCTTCTGTAAACATAGTAGCTAAATAATCCCATCGCGTTACATAAGGTAAATATTGTATAATTGCCCGGTTTTCTGCAATTTTTTCCATTCCCCTGTGTAAATAACCCAATATGGGTTCACAGTCAACAACATCTTCGCCATCTAGAGTAACAATTAAGCGAAGAACACCATGCATGGATGGGTGGTGAGGTCCCATATTGACTATCATAAGATCTTTTCCTGTAACAGGTCGCTTCATAAGTTTTTCCTTGATTCGTTCTAGCATGAATTATATTGCTGAAAAATAAGTTTATGAAAAATTTAAATATCTAAAAAATTAATTAATTCACAATTTTGTAATTTAACGAGTTTTTAATTCCCGAATATTCAACTGATTTATTAATTCTTTATAACGTACTCTATTTTTTTTTGACAAATAAGCCAGCAGTCGTTGACGTTTTCCCAGAATTTTTCGTAGACCCCTCTGAGATAAATAATCTTTTCTGTGCAATTCCAAATGTGAAGTAAGTCTTCGTATCTTATTAGTGAAACTGAATACTTGAAATTCAACAGATCCCCTGCTTTCTTCTTTTTTTTCTTGAAATGAAATGAATGTATTTTTTATCATAAAAAGAAACCCTTCCCTTTTTTATATGAATTGAAAGATATGAGTTTTACTGATCAGTAATAATAGTGGTATTTTTTTGTACAAGGATCTTAATTTAATTAGCAACTTATTATTCTTAATTTTATTAAAAAGTATAAATTTAGATCTAAAAAGGAGGATTATTTTAATTTATTTATGTATCTGTTCTGATTGGTATCTACGTCATTGATTAAATTAATCTCATGTATAAAGATTGAATTTAAAACAATCCCTCATATTTGTGCATACAGTTGTTTTCATATACCGTAACTTATATATTATATTATAGTAGTAAGGATCTATTATTAATGAATTTTAAATCGTGTATACATATGTATTCTTATCATACTGAAACGATTTCCGTTAGTAGTATTAAACCAATAGCGATTCATACAAGCTAAATCTTCTAATCTAAAGTTGGGCCAAAGAAAGGATTTTAATTTAATGAGGTTTTTTTTATCCTTATCAAGATCTTTCTTTTTATGCAAAACTGTGTTCCAGTTTTGAATATTCTTATCAAATCTTGAATTTATATCCCTCGTATTTTTTTTTTTTAAGTTGAAACAAATTAGAATTCGAAATTCTCTACGTCGTTTAGGGGATAGAATATTTTCCGGAACAAAGAAATCATAATTATTTTTTTTTTCTGTTTTTTTTTGATATTTTGTAATGGATTTTTCAATTTTTTTTTTGTATCTTTTACTTTTTTTTTGTTTATTTTTATGAACCAATGAAATATCTATGGTTCTATATATCATAAGTTGTCCATCGTTTTTTACAGACAAACGTACAGGTTCAATAATAAAAATTCCTTTTTTCATTAATTTTGCAAAAGTGAAATTCTTCTCAATCATTAGAATGTCTAGACTCATCTCCCCTCTTTCAATAGAAGATATCGCTATATCGTTTGGATTTTTTAGTCTAACCAAGAGACAGTATACTTTAACATTATTGAGAATTTTTTGATTAAAAAAACAATTCCATCGCAATTGAAAACGCGAATACCTTGTGAGAAATAAATCGAGTTCCGCTTCTGTATTGCTTTTGTGTTGTTTTTTATTTTTACGTTTTTTTATCTTCGATTCCGCATAATTTTCTTCAATATTTTTTTCTTGATTTGATATAGCTGGTTCAGGATTTCTTTTTTTTTCTTTATCTGATTCAAGCTCTCCTTGACCCGCCGATTCTTTTTCTTCTTTATTTAGATTATAAAATTGAGGGGATTTTTTTTCATTTGATCGTATAAAACCTTTTTTCTTTCCTGTGATCTTTTTATTAACATTTTTGTTTTCATTAAAATTAAAAAGAAGTAATTTAATTGGTATAACCCAAGGTTTATTTTTATATGTACTAGAAAAAAATAAAAATTCTGGAAAGAAAAAAAATTCAAAATTTGTTATACGACGATTTATTATTTCTTCATTCATTCTCATCCAATCAAAAAAGTTTCTTTTTTTATTGGCAAGACCCGTCTTAGTTATTTTATCAACTCTTTGATAATTCTTAACTTTAGTCTTAATATATTTTTTTTTACTCTTGGTATCAATCCAGGGCTCAATATTTAATTTTTTTCTAAACCAAAAGTTTAGAATTCTCCAATCCAAATATTTTCTATGCCGGATGTCCCCCATATCCCGAATATTATATTTTTCTAGAAAAAAAGAGATTAAACAATTATCTAGAGTAATACCTATAGACATGTCAAAAAAATTTTTTTCTGTAGAATGAATAGATTTGTAGCAAAAAAGATTATATATAGAATCTTTTTTTAAATTATGTTTTGGATTTAATAACGAGTCCGCTTCAAAAAAATTTTGTTTTTTGTAATTATCAACTTTGTTTTTTTCATATGAATCCTCTTTGGTTAAACTTGTCTTTAGAACTAGCGAGTCTTCGTTTATTTTATTTTTCCATTTTTGGGTTACTAATCTAGCCCACGCAACCCGAGGTAAATTGTATTGATAATGACTTCGTAACCAGTTTTTCCATGGATTTACTTCGGAATTTAAAAGTGGTTTATCTTTTAATTCATAATTAAAGATTCCTTGTTCTTGAAAAAAACCCTTTATTTGATTCTTAACAAAAAAGGATGTTATGCATATGTTATATTCAAGAACAGCCTTTAATTTCGAAAAGTTACTAACTTTATTTTTTGATAATTTGTAAAATACATATGCTTGTGATAAAGAGCGTAGGTCATAACTAAAAAATTTTTTTTTTGATATTAAATTTTTTATAGTCGAAATAAAATAAATGGTATTTTTTTTTTTTAATTTTTCTCCAGTTTCTTCATTCTTGTAAATATATTTATCAATAATTGTTTTTGTTGATTCAAAAAAAAGTTGTGTAGTAATTCTTGGAATATTAATGATACCTAGAAAAATAGCTATAGACAGTTGTTCAATGTAAAATTTTATAAAAAAAACATATTTACGAATTAATCGGGTATTTTGTCTTTTGAATGTCTGCCAAAAATTTTTTGATGACTTAATTCTTTTATAACCATAACGCGATTTGTTACAACTATTTGTTAGGTTTTTTTTTTCTTTTGTAATTTCTTCTATTTGATTTCTGATTGTCTTTATTCTATCAATCAAAATATTTTTTTTTTTTTCGCTGAGTGAACAATTTATCCACTCCGTGGATTTATTTTGAACAGATAGTTCATGAATCATCTGATTACTCATTATTGAATCTTTTTTAGTTTCATTTAATTCATATATTTCTCTCAGGCCAAATAATGGAATTAGATTTCGTTTTGAAAGGTTTTTCATTTTTCCTTTTATAAAAAGAAAGTTTTTTTTAATCCAATGTTTAATTTCTTTTGCGACTTTTAGGAAAATTGTTGCTCTTTCTTTGAAAATCCTTAAAACCAGAAAAGACTTAGTTTTGAGTTTTTTTATTCTTTTTTTTAATTCTTTAGAAATAGGTTCAAAAAAAGAGGGCTTTTTTTGGGCAGAACCAAACGGTAGTTCGGTTTCCATCCCCCAAACTGTTAAAAAACAAAAATTGTTTTTTTCTACTTTTTCTTTTGTTTTTTTTAGTAGAGCCTTCCGAGATGATTGAAATTTAGATTTATGCCAAGGTTTAAGATAAAAAGGAAATAGAATTTTTATCTGAATACCATCCGTTAACCAGTTTCTTGGAAATTCTGTTTCGGACAGTTGAACCCCATTATAAGTGCATTTAACATGCATTTCACGTTTCCAATCCTTTAAATCCTCGGACCAATCGGGAAATTGAAATAATAACATACGGACGCTATTTTTAATTATTATCAATAAAGGTAATATAATATATTTTCTAAGAATAGATTGAGTTACTAAGAGAGAACCTCTTATTATTTGAGCAAATAGGAAGCTATCCCAAGTTTCTGCAATTTCTATCCGTTTTTTTTCTTCTATTTTTGATTGTTCTTCTTCTTTTTTTTCAATTGTTTTTTTTTTTTTTTTCCACATGAAATTTCTAATAATTTTTTTTTTTAGACCCCATATATCAAATGAAAAAAAAAAGGGTTTATCTATTCTATCAAAAAAAAGGGGGGAATGTACTTTTGCTTGAAAAAATTCCCAAATAACAGTTTTACGCCTTTGGGAACGCATGGATCCTTTAATTATCTCTCGACGAAAATCAGATTGTTGTGAATAACGGATCAAAGCCATTTCATTTTTTTGATCAGAATCTTTATTATCCTTGAGATTAGTATAAATCTCGTTATGCGGCTCTTTATCAGTAAAAACAACTACACGTTTTGCTTTTCTTGAACGAATTCCAGGCTCCATAGGTACATTTTCTTCAGTTTCGCCTTCCAATTCTTCCAACTCACTTTTTAATTTGTATGACCATCGAGGAACTTTTTTCTTGATTTCATGTAAATAAAGTAAATTTTTTATAAGAGTTTGATCGTTGCTATCCGTTATCACGACATCAAATAAAAATTTGAAAATTTTTATCTCTTCTTCTGAATTAATTTTATCTTCTTGGGGTTCGGAAAAAAAAATAAATTTTTTCTCAAAAGATTTTATATTAAATTTTTCTATTATTTGCTCAAATTTGTGATAATTAATCTTCAGAAGTATACCATGAATCTTGTTTATCCAAGAACCTCCTATATTATTTTTTATATAGGTTTTGTTTAAGATTTGGAATTGAGGTAATTTTTTGATTTTTCCGCGAGAGATCCCATGCAAAAATGGATCGTAAATTTTAGGTAAATATTCTTTTTTAGTTTCGTTATGACAAAATCGAGTAGTTTTTTCCAGTATATTTTCAACATACCCTTCCTTATCTAAAGCTTCAATTCGATTTAAAAATTCGTTTTTTAAGTTTTCCTTTTT